GGAAAGATGGTGGTTTAATTCGATATTGTTTAAGAAGGAGTTCGAACGCAGGTGTGGGCTAAATAAATCAATGGGCAGTCTTGGTCCTATTGAAAATACCAGTGAAGATCCAAATCGAAAAGTGAAAAACATTCATAGTTGGAGGAATCGGGACAATTCTAGTTGCAGTAATGTTGATTATTTATTCGGCGTTAAAGACATTCGGAATTTCATCTCTGATGACACTTTTTTAGTTAGTGATAGGAATGGAGACAGTTATTCCATCTATTTTGATATTGAAAATCAGATTTTTGAGATTGACAACGATCATTCTTTTCTGAGTGAACTAGAAAGTTCTTTTTATAGTTATCGAAACTCGAGTTATCTGAATAATGGATTTAGGGGCGAAGATCCCTACTATAATTCTTACATGTACGATACTCAATATAGTTGGAATAATCACATTAATAGTTGCATTGATAATTATCTTCAGTCTCAAATCTGTATAGATACTTCCATTATAAGTGGTAGTGAGAATTACGGTGACAGTTACATTTATAGGGCCCTTTGTGGTGGTGAAAGTCGAAATAGTAGTGAAAACGAGGGTTCCAGTAGACAAACTCGCACAAAGGGCAGTGATTTAACTATAAGAGAAAGTTCTAATGATCTCGAGGTAACTCAAAAATACAGGCATTTGTGGGTTCAATGCGAAAATTGTTATGGATTAAATTATAAGAAATTTTTTAAATCAAAAATGAATATTTGTGAACAATGTGGATATCATTTGAAAATGAGTAGTTCGGATAGAATTGAACTTTTGATCGATCCGGGTACTTGGGATCCTATGGATGAAGACATGGTCTCTCTGGATCCCATTGAATTTCATTCGGAGGAGGAGCCTTATAAAGATCGTATTGATTCTTATCAAAGAAAGACAGGATTAACCGAGGCTGTTCAAACAGGCATAGGCCAACTAAACGGCATTCCCGTAGCAATTGGGGTTATGGATTTTCAGTTTATGGGGGGTAGTATGGGATCCGTAGTCGGAGAGAAAATCACCCGTTTGATTGAACACGCTGCCAATCAAATTTTACCTCTTATTATAGTGTGTGCTTCTGGGGGGGCGCGCATGCAGGAAGGAAGTTTGAGCTTGATGCAAATGGCTAAAATATCGTCTGCTTTATATGATTATCAATTAAATAAAAAATTATTTTATGTATCAATCCTTACATCTCCGACAACTGGTGGAGTGACAGCTAGTTTTGGTATGTTGGGGGATATCATTATTGCCGAACCCAATGCCTACATTGCATTTGCAGGTAAAAGAGTAATTGAACAAACATTGAATAAAACAGTACCCGAAGGTTCACAAGCAGCTGAATACTTATTCCAGAAGGGTTTATTCGACCTAATTGTACCACGTAATCTTTTAAAAAGCGTTCTGAGTGAGTTATTTAAGCTCCACGCCTTTTTTCCTTTGAATCAAAAGTCAAGCAAAATCAAGTAGAGCACTAAGTTCAATTATTTTATTTGTGTTTGTAGCAAAAAAAGTAGTTAGTTTATCGGAATCAAAGTAAATAAGATAATAATGGCCTTTTCTTTGGTGATAGAAGATCTAATTGTAGAAAGAATCAAAACTAAAGTTGAGGATAACTCTTTTTTTGACCTATATTCCTGATTACGAATCAAGAAGCCTTTATCACCAAGAGCAAGAGTGAGTTCTTCCTTTCGTGAAATTAGGAAAATAAAACGAATTTCTTCTTGTCTTAGGTATATAATTTGAAATTTAAATATAGATAATAGAGTTTTGTATCTTTCTCTATCTCCCGAAAAACCATTTTAGCTAAAAATTCATGTTGGGTCGGATTCGAACGAATCTTTCGATAATCTGTAAAAAACTCTTTATCTATTTTTAGAAAATTAGAAGACAAGAACAAAAGAAATGAAGAAAAATCATAAAGTTTATTATCATACATATCTTTCTCATGTAGGAGATGAATAAGTCCATTTATTTAGTTCTACAGTTCTACATTCTTTGCACTTATTCTTATTATACGTACTCAGTTAGGTTTAGATATATAGATACTTAGATCTATACTAAGAATTTGAAATTCTTCAAATTCTATTAATAATAAATATTATCTAATTAGAATTCTTAGAATTCAAATTCTTAATTTAATTATAATTATTACAAGATATCTTTATTTATATAATAACATAATAAGAGATACAAATAGTAAATCGAGGTACCCCTTCTATGACAAATTTGAACCTTCCATCTATTTTTGTGCCGTTAGTAGGCCTAGTCTTTCCGGCATTTGCAATGGCTTCTTTATTTCTTCATGTTCAAAAAAACAAGATTGTTTAGATCCGCTGGGACCCAATCTCATCCATTTTTTTTGAAAACGTGGACTTGTATCATAACACGGATATCTATTTATTGGAATATAGTATAACATGTGATTTCCACCGAACATAAAGGAAAAAACTCTTATGCCTGCAGAAACATGATATATGGATA